ATTCAACGTCAACGATGCTTCAACCTCGAATCGTTGGTGAGGAACACTATGAAACTGCGCAAAGAGTTAAGCAAACTTTACAACGTTACAAAGAACTTCAGGACATTATAGCTATCCTTGGGTTGGACGAATTATCCGAAGAGGATCGTTTAACCGTAGCAAGAGCGCGAAAAATTGAGCGTTTCTTATCACAACCCTTTTTCGTAGCAGAAGTATTTACAGGTTCTCCAGGAAAATATGTTGGTCTAGCAGAAACAATTAGAGGATTTCAATTGATCCTTTCCGGCGAATTAGATGGTCTTCCTGAACAGGCCTTTTATTTGGTAGGTAATATCGATGAAGCTACCGCGAAGGCGATGAACTTAAAAACTTAGAAATGGGGAGCGATTTGAAGAAATGACCTTAAAACTTTGTGTACTGACCCCTAATCGAATTGTTTGGGATTCAGAAGTGGACGAAATCATTTTATGTACTAATAGTGGTCAAATTGGAATATTACCCAATCACGCCTGTATTGCCACAGCTGTAGATATAGGTGTCTTGAGAATACGCCTTAACGACCAGTGGTTAACGATGGCTCTGATGGGGGGGTTTGCTAGAATAGGCAATAATGAAATCACTATTTTGGTCAATGATGCAGAAAAGGGTAGTGACATTGATTCAATAGAAGCTCAGCAAACTCTTGAAATAGCAGAAGCTAATTTTAGAAAAGCTGAAGGAAAGAGACAAACAATTGAGGCAAATCTAGCTCTCCGCCGAGCTCGAACACTGGTCGAGGCTAGTAATGCGACTTCAGAACAAGTCGGTGCGTTCAAATAATAAAAAGAGGTTCTAATCCTATTTCAATTCTGTCGAGTAAATACAATCAAAAAGAATCCAATTTCATTTTGATGCAAAAATTCAAAAATGAAATCGAAAAGAAACAAATTCAAAAAAAAAAATAAATATCAATAAAGGTGGGTCAAAAACTTATTAGATACCATCGACTCAGGTATCTAATAAGTTCTACCTACTATTGGATTTGAACCAATGACTCCCGCCGTATGAAAGCGGTACTCTAACCACTGAGTTAAGTAGGTCTTTTATCATCCTAAAGAGAACAAAATGAAACCCATCGATGGAGATGGATTATAAATAGCATATTCCATATAAGCAATACCACTCAAAAAGATCAAAGATTTTTGATGTTAGATCATAGAATAGAATATTCATCTTGACAAGAAATTATCTATATGATAAAATAGATATCACAAGCACTAAGGGCTATAGCTCAGTTGGTAGAGCACCTCGTTTACACGCGCGCCAATGTTTTTCAGGGAAGTCCATCATACAATGATGGAAAAAGTGATCTTTTTGAAAAATCGATGTCTTACTCCATAACTTTGAGGGAACCATAGCCTGACAAAAGGTTCGGTCCGATTTGGGCGCCCGTTTAGGTGCCAAACAGACCCCATCATTGATTTGAGATATTGATAAGGTGAATAGCCAGTCTATTCAATGCTAGGCCTAATGAGGATAAGGACCTCAAAAAAATCTCTTTTCTTTATATGAACTTTAAGGTGTATCAAGTTTCATATTTTATTTTTGAAACGGTAGAGACTTCATTTAACTTAGGCTGATCTAGGCCAGAGGCAGACCTACGTCAAGACAACCCCCCGCCCTTGAAACACTTTGGTAGTGCTCCTGGATCTGAATCCCAAATAATGAATCAGAGCGAGCACATGGAGCCCTTTCTTTATCTTATTTTTCTGTCAATAAAAAATAGGGCAGACTGACTGATATTTAGATCAGTCAATGAAAGAGCCCAATGCAAAAAAAAATGCACGTTGGGTCTTTGAAACAGTTCAGATCATTTTGATAATAAGCAGTCTGATCTGTTTTACCGAGAAGGTCTACGGTTCGAGTCCGTATAGCCCTATAACTTCTATTTATTAGAACGATAAAAAATGAAAAAATCATCAAAAAATTGTCTCATTTTCATTTCTTCATTCTTTTTTCGTGTTTGGAACTGACGACCGGTTGGTGTTGGTTAATCGAAATCAAATTATTCCTAGAAGTTCACTCATGGAAATCGTTTAAAGCAGAACCGAAAACTGAAAGAAAAACGGATATCGATGGACCCAGTCAATATTGTTTTTCCAATCGCGGATAAAAAAACCAACCTTTCATTTCATTATGAATCTGCGGAGGTGAATTCTATACGCATTCCATTTTCCTGTCCACAATCAAGGAGTTAGTTAGACTCCCTTGAATTTATTGATTTGTTATACTTAAAATCAATATTTTGAAATTTTTGAAGTAAAAATCGTGATACGGGGCTGGTGAAAAAGCCATTCACATATCTATGTGAATGACCTGTTGTATTTGTGTACAATCTAAAGTCTGTTCAAAAACGAATCTATTTGATAAGTTTGATTGACAAAGAGGCTTTTTCTTCGTCTACCTTACCCCGACCTAGCGAAGCACAACACCAAAAACGTAGTCTTCCCTTTCTATATTC